GAGGACACGCAAAAAATGATAATAGATCTCGTCGTTAAAATAAGAGTAGTTAATAAAAGTGAATATAGATGCTTATTGTTTATTAGCGAGAGGCAAATCTTATGATAAAGAAGAATCCATATACCGAAATATATATGCGCTTTAAGTAAACATATATGTATGTCTGCTAATAAAGCAAAAAGAGTAATTGAAATTGATCAGATTTGTGGACGTTTATACGAAGAAAGACGTATGAGACTCGAACTTATGCCTTATCGAGTGAGTTATCCAATTTTAAAATTGGTTTATTCTGCAGCAACAAATGCTATTCACAATGTCGGTTTAAACGAAGCAAGTTTAATCATTAGCAAAGCGGAAGTCGTGAAGGGGTACTACTGTGAAAAAATTAAAACCTCGAGCTCGAGGGCGCAGTTATCCGATAAAAAGACCCGTTTTTCATATAACTATTGGATTAAAAGATATATCTGTAAAGGAAGTATAAAAAAGGAAGTATAAAGGAGCCAAATACGCCATATTATACTTCAAAGGCAACGTATGGAGAAATAAAAATAAGTAAGTACACGGATATGACGTGTCATGATATATATAGTATTGGGAGATTATGGGACAAAAAATAAATCCACTTGGTTTCAGACTTGGTGCAACCCAAGGTCATCATTCTCTTTGGTTTGCACAACCACAAAATTATTCCGAAGGGCTACAAGAAGATCAAAAAATCCGAGATTGGATCAAGAATTATGTACAAAAAAATATTCAAATATCCTCTGGTGTTGAGGGAATTGCATGCATAAAGATTCAAAAAAGAATCGATTTGATTCAGGTCATAATCTATATGGGATTCCCAAAATTATTACTAGAAGGTAAAGGTGGGCCTCGAAGAATCGAAGAATTGCAGATAGATGTACAAAAAGAAATTAATTGTGTAAACCGAAAACTCAACATTGCTCTTACAAGAATTACAAACCCTTATGGACACCCTAATATTCTCGCCGAATTTATAGCCGGACAATTAAAGAATAGGGTTTCATTTCGAAAAGCAATGAAAAAGGCTATTGAATTAACTGAACAAGCAGGTACAAAAGGAATTCAAGTACAAATTGCAGGACGTATCGACGGAAAAGAGATTGCGCGTGTCGAATGGATCAGAGAGGGTAGAGTTCCTCTACAAACCATTCGAGCTAAAATTGATTATTGTTCCTATGCAGTTGGAACTATCTATGGGGTATTAGGCATCAAAATTTGGATATTTGTAGACGAGGAAGCCTAAGCCTTTATTTGACTTGTCTTTACGTTCTATCGGAAATAAAAAAGCAAAAAATGACAAACTCTTTCATTCTTTTTCTGTTAAATAAAAAAAAAAAAAAATGGGCAATTCTATAAGGTTGAATAAAAATTCAATTCATTTTTTTATATTGATATAATTGCTATGCTTAGTGTGTGACTCGTTGGTTTTTGTAGGGTTAGTAGTCAAAAAAACGGACTGGCCCATAGTATGAACTAATAACTATCGAACTAATAACCAACTCACCGCTTCATATTATCTGGATCTAAAGAACTAGTCACGATATGATATATTGATCATATCATTGTAGCAACTGAATTTTTGTTTGCATAAACAAGCAAAAAAAAGAAAAACCAATCTGATTTTAAGTTGTGAAGCAATAACAAAAAGAATGCAGATAAATGGAAGGGTGAGAGAAAGAGAGAAAAAGAATACTAATGCTATATGATTCCAATATGTAAGGTCTCTGAGCGATCTTATAAAGGATAGCGTAATAAAGCATCAATACTAATTTGATTGATCTATAATTCGATGAATTTGTTCATAGAACAAAAAAAGTCAAGAGCCCCGGGTCCACAAAGACTGAGAAAATTGACTCAATAACACATTTCATTTTCATTAGGAGCTCCGCTGTAGAATTCAGGCCTAACCATTAATCGCGAAGCGATGGGAACGACGGAACCCGTGGATGCAGAAGATTCTATTGAAAACGAATCCTAATAATTCATTGGGTAGGATGGCGAAACGAACCCGGGACCAATCCACTTTTATTCTGAGAGGCCATGTCATAGGATAACCCTACAACTGAAATAGATATGGAAAGAGTAAATATTCGCCCGCGAAAGTTTTTATTTTATTGGATTTCTAAATTTTGATAGATCCAATATAATATGATAATAAAAAAGACAAAACAAAATAAATACTCGTTATAATAAAACGAAATTCTATTATTATTATCTCTAACTAATCTATAAAATAATTATCTATAACTATAAATAAATAGAAATTGAATACATGTTTAGTTTTTTTTATATAAACTATCAAAACAAGATATACAAATTTCTAATAGATTAGATATTAGATAAAATCTCAAAGACTCCCACGATTCAGTATATTATTCATTAAATACATGTATACCATGTTATAATTGTTATTTTTCATTCGCGAGGAGCTGGATGAGAAGAAACTCTCATGTCCGGTTCTGTAGTAGAGATGGAATTGAAATTGAAAAAGAACCATCAACTATAACCCCAAAAGAGCCAGATTCCGTAAACAACATAGAGGAAGAATGAAAGGAATATCTTATCGAGGTAATCGTATTTGCTTTGGTAGATATGCTCTTCAGGCACTTGAACCCGCGTGGATCACGTCTAGACAAATAGAAGCAGGGCGGCGAGCAATGACACGAAACGTACGCCGCGGCGGAAAAATATGGGTACGTATATTTCCAGACAAACCTGTTACAGTAAGACCCGCGGAAACGCGTATGGGTTCCGGTAAAGGATCTCCCGAATATTGGGTAGCTATCGTTAAACCGGGTAGAATACTTTATGAAATGGGTGGAGTAGCAGAAAATGTAGCCAGAAAGGCTATTTCAATAGCGGCATCCAAAATGCCTATACGAACGCAATTCATTATTTCGGGATAAGAATGTATAACCAAAGAAAAGAAATCTTTTGAATGAAAAAAAAAAACAAAATTATAGGTTTCTTTTTTTTTGTTTTGGACAAACAATATTTCTTTTTTTACTTAGCCCCTTCGCAGTGAAAGAGCAAATAAAAAAAAAAATGATATGATTCAACCTCAAACCCACTTAAATGTAGCGGATAACAGCGGGGCCCGACAATTAATGTGTATTCGAATCATAGGAGCTAGTAATCGACGATATGCTCATATTGGTGACGTTATTGTTGCTGTAATCAAGGAAGCAATACCAAATACACCTCTAGAAAAATCCGAAGTGATCAGAGCTGTAATTGTACGTACTTGTAAAGAACTCAAACGTGACAACGGTATGATACTACGATATGATGACAATGCTGCGGTTGTTATTGATCAAGAAGGAAATCCCAAAGGAACTAGAATTTTTGGTGCGATCGCACGGGAATTGAGACAGTTAAATTTCACTAAAATAGTTTCATTAGCACCTGAAGTATTATAAGTCTAATAAAACGGAGACTCTAATGCTATTATAGCATTTGAATAAAATATGAATAGAGTAAACTAGATTAATTAGTAAATTTGTCTCACGCATATATCTTTAACGATTCATAAAATAGAAAGAAAAAAGCATGTTGATTATATCAAAGTTCGGGGGTAACAATAATTTTAATTTATCATGGGTAAAGACACTATTGCTGATATAATAACTTCTATACGCAATGCCGACATGAATAGAAAAGGAACAGTTCGAATACCATCTACTAACATCACCGAAAACCTTGTTAAAATACTGTTAAGAGAAGGTTTTATTGAAAATGTGAGGAAACATCAGGAAAACAACAAATATTTTTTGGTTTTAACCCTACGGCATAGAAGGAATAGGAAAGGTCCATGTAAAACTGTTTTAAATTTAAAACGGATCAGTCGACCCGGTCTACGAATCTATTCTAGTTATCAACGAATTCCTAGAATTTTAGGTGGGATGGGGATTGTAATTCTTTCTACCTCTCGGGGTATAATGACGGACCGAGAGGCCCGACTAGAAGGAATCGGCGGAGAAATTTTGTGTTATATATGGTAAGCTTTCCTATATCCAAATTAAGATATGGAACTTTACTATTTGTGAAAAAAAAAGATAAAGAACGGGTTTCTATTCTCACTCTCCTCTTACTTAATACTTCAAGGAGGTTTTACCGCGAATGAAAAAAGAAAACTGGATTCATGAAAGTTTAATTCCTGAATCACTTCCGAATGGTATGCTTCGGATTCATTTAGATAATGAAGATCGGATTCTAGGTTATGGTTCAGGAAGGATTCAACGTAGTTTTATACGTATACCAACGGAAGATAGAGTAAAAATTGAAAGAAGTCATTATGATTCAACCAAAGGGCGTATAGTTTCTAGACTCCGAAACAAGGATTCAAACGATTAGGTGGTTTTTTTTTCAACTTCAATATTCCTTTCGGAGGGATACAATCCGAAAGTTTCAAATTTCCAGAAACTAATTTTCTTCAAATAAGTAAATTTGAAATTCAGTTAAGGAATGACAAATATGAAAATAAGGGCCTCCATTCGTAAAATTTGTGAAAAATGTAGACTGATCCGTAGACGGGGACGAATTATAGTAATTTGTTCCAACCTGAGACATAAACAAAGACAAGGATAATCTTTATAAAATAAAAGAGACTCCCTAAGGGACCCAATATATAAATAAAAAAAAGCGGAAAAGATCCGTTTTGGCATGAAATGGATATATCCATATACCTCTGACTTATATTTATGAGACGATAAAATATGGCAAAACCCGCACCCAGAATCGGTTCACGTAGGAATGGGCGTATTGGTTTACGTAAGAATGCGCGTAGAATACCAAAAGGGGTTATTCATGTTCAAGCAAGTTTCAACAATACCATTGTGACTGTTACAGATGTACGAGGCCGGGTAATTTCTTGGTCCTCCGCCGGTACTTGTGGATTCAAGGGTACAAGAAGAGGGACACCCTTTGCGGCACAAACCGCAGCAGGAAATGCTATTCGGACGGTAGTGGATCAAGGT